CTACTTAACTCAGTGGTTAGAGTATTGCTTTCATACGGCGAGAGTCATTGGTTCAAATCCAATAGTAGGTAGAACTTATTAGATACCACTGACCTCGGTGTCTAATAAGTTTTTCTACCCACCTTCTTTTAGTGATTTTGTATCTTTTTCATTCTATTTCAGTTTCAAATTTTGAAAATTTTCATTTTCTATTAAAAAAAAAATTCACTTGATTGTTTTTGATTCTATTTAATCAGCAGAATCAAACAAAATGGGGTGTATAAACATAAGTTTTTTTATACAGAAATTCTATTTGGATACACTGACTTGACTAATTACGAAATCGAATCGAAAGCCTCTACGCGTGTCCTAGCTCGTCTGAGAGCTAGATTTGCCTCAATTCTTTGCCGCTTGCCCTCAGCTTTCTTCAGGTTAGCTTCCGCTGTTTTAAGAGTTTGCTGGGCTTCTTGTGGATCAATGTCACTACCCTTCTCCGCATCATTTACTAAAATAGTGATTTCATTATTTCCTATTCTAGCAAAACCACCCATCAGAGCCATCGTTAACCATTGATCGTTAAGGCGTATTCTCAAAATACCTATATCTACCGCTGTGGCAATAGGCGCATGATTTGGTAATACCCCAATTTGTCCACTATTAGTAGATAAAATGATTTCTTTCACTTTTGAATCCCAAACAATTCGATTAGGGGTGAGTACACAAAGATTTAAGGTCATTTCTTCAATTTGCTCTCCATTTCTAAGTTCGTAGCCTTCGCAGTAGCTTCATCGATGTTACCTACCAAATAAAAGGCCTGCTCGGGAAGACCGTCTAATTCTCCGGAAAGGATCGATTTAAACCCTCTAATCGTTTCTGCTAGACCAACATATTTCCCCGGGGAACCCGTAAATACTTCCGCTACGAAAAAGGGCTGTGATAAGAAACGCTCAATTTTTCGCGCTCTTGCTACAGTTAATCGATCCTCTTCGGACAATTCGTCCAACCCAAGGATGGCTATAATGTCCTGAAGTTCTTTGTACCGTTGTAAGGTTTGCTTAACTCTTTGCGCAGTTTCATAATGTTCCTCACCAACGATCCGAGGTTGGAGCATAGTTGATGTTGAATCTAAAGGATCTACGGCTGGGTAGATACCTTTAGCAGCTAATCCTCTTGATAGGACGGTAGTAGCATCTAAATGTGCAAATGTTGTGGCAGGAGCAGGGTCGGTCAAATCATCCGCGGGTACATAAACTGCTTGAATCGAAGTTATGGATCCCTCTTTGGTAGAAGTAATTCTTTCTTGCAAAGAACCCATTTCAGTACTAAGGGTAGGTTGATAACCCACAGCAGAAGGCATTCTACCCAATAAGGCGGATACTTCAGATCCTGCTTGGACAAAACGGAAGATATTGTCGATAAATAGAAGTACGTCTTGTTCATTAACATCTCGGAAAAATTCTGCCATAGTTAGGGCAGTCAACCCAACTCTCATACGAGCTCCCGGTGGTTCATTCATTTGACCGTAAACTAGAGCCACTTTTGATTCCGCAAGATCTTTTTCATTAATTACTCCGGATTCTTTCATTTCCATGTAAAGATCATTTCCTTCGCGAGTACGTTCACCTACTCCGCCAAATACGGATACGCCCCCATGAGCTTTGGCAATGTTGTTGATCAATTCCATAATGAGTACTGTTTTACCTACCCCAGCCCCTCCGAATAGTCCGATTTTTCCTCCACGACGATAAGGAGCTAAAAGATCTACTACTTTAATTCCTGTTTCAAAAATAGATAATTTTGTATCTAATTGTATAAAAGCAGGTGCGGATTTATGAATAGGGGCTGTTGTCCGAGTATCCACGGGACCTAAATTATCAATGGGCTCTCCAAGCACGTTGAAAATTCGTCCTAGGGTCGCTCCTCCAACCGGAACACTTAGAGGAGTTCCTGTGTCAATTACCTCCATTCCTCTCATTAGCCCATCTGTAGCACTCATAGCTACAGCCCTAACTCGATTATTTCCTAATAATTGCTGTACTTCACACGTCACATTAATTTGTTGACCAGCAGTATCTCGACCCTTAACTACCAAAGCATTGTAGATATTAGGCATCTTGTCCGGAGGAAAGGCTACATCTAGTACTGGACCAATGATTTGAGAAATACGTCCTAGATTTTTTTCTTTTTCAAGCGTGGAAACCTCAGGACCTGAAGTAGCAGGATTTATTCTCATAATAAGTGGTGAACTTTGTCAATTTTTTTTTTCGAAAATTATCTAATAAAAAAAAATCTTCGACAGCAAGTAGGTCGGTTAATTCATTCAATAAGAAATGGGAGGAAGTTATCACTCAATTTCGTCCGTTGGTATCATGAATACAATTCAATTGTTTACTTATTCAATTTCAATCAAGGAATTTTCAAGTTGAAGCGACCCATTTTCAAAATATCAACTGGATGAATAAAAATATTGAAAAAGTCTTTCATTTGTCTATCATTATAGACAATAACGCCCATCTTATCT